TTACTCAGTTCCACTGTCTAAAGATTCATTAAGATAAACCCAATATAATTTCTTATGTCCTGGGGTTCTCTTCCAACCTAAAATAGAGATTTTATTTTTATGAATATCTAAATGACAGCTTGAACAGACTGGCACCAAGTTAGATCTTCGATTTAATTTTCTATTACATAATTTTTCAGGTTGACTTTTAAATTCACTCTTAGATTGAATGTGGTGAATAGCCTCTGCTGGAGCTCCGCATATTTCACATGAATCAATAAAAACTTGAGCATTATATTTAGAAGGGCGGAATATTGTTAAAGGGCTAAACTCACTTCGGGATGGTAGCTCCCAATTAATAAGTTTACGATATTTCAAAGCACTATTATAAAATTTTTTATCATTAATTATGTGACCCATAACTTCAATGCCATATTGAGAGGGCCCTGGGCCAGGTTTTAATTTACGTTCATAAATTAGGCCCGAATTTTCTTGTTGAATAACAGATAAATGATAGCACCGAACTGGCAAATCAATTAAAGAACAAACTTGATGTAAATGAGTAGAAAGAACGAAACTAGTTTGTGCAACTGTTAATCTTTCAATTGTTGCAGCTAATATCGCTGTTCCCGAACTAACTTCTGTTCCATGACAAATTTCGTCACCTAATATTAAACTGTTATAATTAGCTAGCTTTAATATAGTTGAAAGATCTCTCATTTCGACCTCAAAAGTACCTTGGCCTTTATGAAGATCGTCTCCCCCTAAAATACGAGTAATTAAATAATTATAGGGCCTTAACTTAAATGAATCTGCAGCTACATACATTCCTGCTTGAGCTAAGATTACGTTGACCCCTATTGCTCTGAGTAGAGTAGATTTACCCGCACCATTTACTGAAAATATTAACATTCCCTTATCTTCTAAACTAATATTATGAGCTACACATTCTTCTTGAGTGTTTAGTTGTTCTACTAATGGGTGTCGTAAATTAATTGCTTCTATAAAACCTTTGGTTTGTGGGGATTTCGTTAGTGTTAAGCAAGGTTTAGTATAATTGAATTTAATAGCCGCAATAGCCCCGCTTAATGCAACATCTAGTCTAGAAATCATATTTACTAAGGGCGAAAATAGTTCAGAATGACTAAAATATAATCTTTTAAGTTCCTGGTTATAAGTCTGTTTAACATAAGTATTAATTTGCTCTTCTAATAAATTTAATTTGATTGATACTTTATGAATAGTAGGACTAGTAATTATATGGTGGCTTCCTCTTTTACCCAATACAATAATTGAATTATTAGATATAGAGGCGTTAGTCATGTAATATTCTAACTTAGTTAACTTTTTAGATAAAATAGAAAAAGCATAACCTTCTTTATTAAAATATTCAGCTTTAATAGAAATTGTATCTTGAAACACAATATTTGAAATCTGTTCGGCCCACTCTGTAAGTTGGGCCCTTAAAGTTTGTTGTTGTGCAAGTAAATTAGTTAAATTATCAGTTGGCTGTAATACATCTTTAAAATCACCTAAAAGATTATTTACTTGGAAAACTCGACCTATTTCTTCAATTAATGATTCTAGTTGGGGCCCGACTAAAGGAGGTAATTGAATGTTATTACTTATCAATTTACTTATTAACTGATTAGCAAACAAATAAGAATGATAAATTTGACTTAACTTTTTAGGGGGTAAGGTAGTATCACTTGAGGCACATATTGCCCATTGACGATGTAAAGAAGATAAATCTTTAATGTGTTTTAACTCGAAATTGTCAAATATTTTCTTATCAAGTAATTGTTTAAATATAGCAATCTCCTTATAACGAAGATTTAATTCAGAATAATCTGTAATAGGGTTAAGAAGTCTAAATTTGAAAAGTCTTTTACCCATTGCAGTAGAACAATAATCAACCAGACTAAGTAAACCACCCAGTTTCCCCCTCTTAGGCAATAAGTCCAATTGATATTCTGCTCGATTACATAATATTAAATTTAAGGGACTAACAACAGAATTATAACACTCAGGAAGTTGAAGATTCTTAATAAGATTAGGATTTCGCTCTTTAATAAATTGTAATACTCCTAAAAGGCTAATTAAATTTGCCTGATTAACATTTTCTGTCCAAGTACTTTGAAATATCTTACTAAGGGTGTATCTTTGATAATTTTTGTTCAACCATTCTGCGTTAATGCCTATATAAATATGTAGCAAAAGCCACTCCTTATTATTATTTTCGTACCTATAAGATAAATAACACGGTAAATTGGTTAGTACTTCTCCCATAACTTCAATTTTAGCATTAGGTTCAGAGGGAAATAAACTCCAACCAATTAATAAGTTATATATCTTATTTATTAAAATATTTAAGCCAACCCCCGAGTCCACCCAAATTACTATTTCTCTAATACGATAACTGATTAATAACCGGGCTACTTTGTCCCTGTCCGTCCAAGAGACAGGAAACATTATACTATGCCCATTCATGGCTGAAAATAAAGTAATACCTAGTAAATCGTCTTGAGAAAAATAAATTGATAACACATAGGATAATTCCGAACAGTCTTCTGAATTGCAACTAGGAGAATAAACTTGAGATATTACGCGTTGTTTTGGCCCGGATTTACCAGTGACTAATTCATCAATAACTATCACAGTCCAACCTTTATCCAACAAGGTGCTTAGATGGGTAGTAAGAGAATAGATTGGAAACCCCATTTGAAGCAAGGATCTTTTACCGGGTGATATTATTCTCATATCAAGTAACGAAGCAACTTGTTCAATGGGGGATGTTACCTCTAAGGGTTTATTTTGTATCGATGACTCCATTAATAATTCGGCTTGAGAGTATGCTCGCTGCTTACTAGGAGTATCAGGCTCATGCCAAAGTTCATAAAACTTACCAATCTGGATAAGTTGGATTACTGATAATCCATACTTAGAATAATTCTCCTCCGCTAAGTTAAAATATTGCATAGGTATCTGGTTCATTTTTAATGAGGAGTTAACCTCTTAATAAATTTAAGGCTCGAACAGCAATTGTACCACGTAAACGGTAATAATTAACCATAATGGCTAAACCGATAGCAGACTCGGCAGCTGCGACAGTTAGAATCACAATCGCAAAAATTTGACCAAAAAGCGTATAAAGCACACGAGACTCAAATAGAAGCAAAATAGTAGAGGCTAGTAAAACTAGCTCTACACACATTAGCATAATAATTAAATTGCTTCTGTTAAGAATAATACCTAAGATTCCGATTAATAAGATGACAATTGATAATATTAAATAAGACATGCGCTATACCAATTAGAGACTAGTTTTCCCACTCTAAGCCTCCTTCTATCCACTCATAAATTAACCCTAAAGTTAATATAAATAAAAATAACATAACAACCCAATATCCAAATAAAGGTAAGCCCATATATGTGACAGCCCAGGGAAATAAGAAAGATATTTCAAGATCAAATATTAAAAACAAGATACCAATTAAGAAGAATCTAACGGAGAAGGGATTCCCCGGGTTGTCAAAAGGATCAAATCCACATTCATAGACTGACACTTTTTCTATATCAGGTTGTTTATATCCTAATAAATAAGATGCCCCTAAAATTAGAATTGATAATGTTCCGCTGACGATAAGTAGTATTAATATTCCTTTAAACTCCATGTTCCTCTCCATGTTCCTAAGCGGAGACGTGCATTAACACTTGGCCAGAAGGCACCTAAAGGTGCTCTCTGCTGATTTGTAGGAAGAGATCTTGCTTACTACGTAATGATTCACCATGAGAATTATATAAAAAAGGTGAATTTGGCTGCTTAGCTAATAATATAGCCCCTATCATAGCGACTAGTAGTACCAAACTAGCAATTAACACTAATTCATAATAAGTTGTATAAAGATGACTTCCAATTGCCCCAATGTTAGTTCTAGATCCTATAACAGGATTGCTGATATATTTAGGGCTATTGGTTAGTAAACTATAAAATAGGAATATAACAGATAATCCTACAGGTAAAAAATGCGAATGATCTTGAGAATCTACTTTATTAGGCTGTTGAATTAGCATAATTACGAACAGGAATAAAATAGCGATAGCCCCTACATAGACTATTATAAATATTAAACCTATGTAATCTAATCCCAACGATATAAACATAACAGCAGCATTAACAAAGGCAATAACTAACCAAAATACTGAATAAACAGGATTCGGCGTAGATATAACCATAAGACTAGCTCCAACTATTCCTAAGGAGAATATCATAAATAGACTATTCATATTGCACTTCAGCCAACAATGACCTATACTTCTTCTTATACTACTTCATACGAAGCAATTTGGTTTCTACCCAACCTAACAAGGGGACCAATACTAAGAAGTAGCAAAAATAGAATAAAGAAGCAAATTGACCGACCATAACATAAGGTTCCTCAACTGGATTAGCTCCTAACCAGGTTAATAAAATAAAATCAGCTACTAAAAACCAAAATGCTATTTTACCTAAAGGTCTAAATGTTAAAGCTCTTAATTTACTAGTATGAATAAAAGGCAATAAAAATAACACCAAGATACTAAATACCATAGCCAAGACTCCCCCAAGTTTGTTGGGTATAGAGCGTAGTATGGCGTATGCGAATAAGAAGTACCATTCTGGTTGTATATGAACAGGAGTTACTAAAGGATTAGCTTGAATGAAATTTTCAGGATCACCTAATACATTAGGCATAAAATAACAAAGTATAATTAAAATAGTACTAAGTACCAGTATACCAAACAAGTCCTTATAAGTATAATAAACATGAAAGGTAACTTTGTCTATATTAGAATCAATCCCTAAAGGATTATTTGACCCAGCTGTATGTAAACTAATAATATGTAATAGGCCCAATCCAACTAAAAGAAAAGGAAAAAGATAATGTAAAGAGAAGAAACGATTAAGAGTCGCGTTAGATACACTAAATCCTCCCCAAATCCACTGAACAACATCTGTTCCTATATAGGGTATAGCAGAACAAAAGTTAGTAATAACTGTGGCTCCCCAAAAAGACATTTGTCCCCAAGGTAATACATACCCTAAGAAAGCTGTTAACATCATCACTAAGTAGATTATAACTCCTACATTCCAAACGTCCATTTTCATGTAGCTCCCATAATAGAGTCCTCTGCCCATGTGTATATATACACAAAGAAAGAATAATGAAGCTCCATTAGCATGAATATACTTTAACATAAAACCATAATTAACGTCTCTTAAAATATGGGAAATTGAGTCAAAAGCTAAACTAACGTCAGGGCAATAATGCATAGCTAAGAATATTCCGGTAATCAATTGAATAGCTAAACAAAGTCCTAACAAAGAACCAAAATTCCAGTAATAACTAATATTAGAAGGGGCTGGTAGATCAACCAGAACCCCGTTCACAATAGAGATTATTGGATGTTGAGTTCTTATTCGTAACATTTTGTTTGGTGATTCCATATGCATGCGCTCAGGAAGTTATCTCCCTAAATGCTAGCAAGGCACTGCATCTAAACCTATCAACAGGCCAGAAACTAAAATGATTAAACCAAGACTGAAAGGTAAGTAAGACTTCCATAATAGATACATAAGTTGGTCATATCTCATTCTAGGGAAAGAAGCTCGCACCCACACAAATGCGAACACTACTGCGGTAGTTTTAAGGGCTAAGCAACCCATTCCTAGAATTCCTGTGAAAGGTGCCCAACCACCTAAAAACAATAAACTTATCAAACAGCTCATTAGAATAATATGGCCGTATTCAGCTAAAAAGAATAGGGCAAACGACATACTAGAATATTCTACATTATATCCAGATACTAATTCTGATTCTCCCTCGGTAAGATCAAAAGGAGCTCGATTAGTTTCAGCTAATGCTGAAGCAAAAAACATTAAAGCAGCTGGAAATAAAGGTATTATATACCAAATTTCAGCTTGAGCTAAAACAATCTGTGTGATATTAAGAGAACCTGCACATAATATTACTGATATTAGAATGAGCCCTATACACACTTCATAGCTAATCATTTGAGCTGCTGCTCTAATAGCCCCTAAGAATGCATATTTAGAGTTACTTCCCCAACCAGACATTAAAATAGCATACACCCCCATAGAACTGATAGCAAAGATGTATAAGATACCAACATTAATATCAGCTAGTACAATACCAGGGCTAAAAGGAATAACCCCCCAAGCTAAAAAAGCTAAAGTAAGCGATAAAATTGGGGCTACAATATAAACCGACAGATTAGCATGATTGGGAATAGCCATCTCTTTAGTGAACAACTTTAATCCATCAGCTAAAGGCTGTAATAGTCCATAAACACCAACTACATTAGGTCCTTTTCGTGCTTGCATATACCCTAATACCTTTCTTTCTGCTAAAGTTAAATAAGCTATAGCCACTAATAGAGGTATTATTATTGCAAGCGTTTTAAAGATAATTGAAATAATAGTACTCATCATCCTAGTTACGGAGGGCGACCAAGTACGTATTGAACGCGCATAACTTGGCCCAAGAACAAGTTCCCTTACCCTTACTATGTTACGACTTACCCATTCTCGAAAAGGAGGGATAACCCCGCCGCGGGGCGTCTCGTATCCTTAACTTGAAGGGGACGACGGGCGATTTGTGCTAACACTGGGTTAGAATTCACCGGAACGCTCTACTTCCCGATTACTATCAAATCCTACTTAAGATTCCCGTTTCAGAGAATCTCCGCCTCCTAATTTACTGTGTATATTGTATAGGAGAATGTAGCGCATAATATCCCTTTCCATAAAGACCATGACACCTGACTTAATCCATAATAGGGTTAAGGATAACATTTATTGTTATCCTGACGACGGCCATGCAATGCCTGAGCGGCTACTACCTAAAAAGGTAATCCGCTTTCAAGGAAAGGTAAGGTGACACGCGGATCATCGTATTAAATTACACGCTCCTCTGATTCAAACAGTGAACAGCCAAGCCTTTTGAGTTTCAATCTTGCGATCATAGTATTCAGGCATACAATAAGGTTATTTGCTAATAAAGCTATTGTATAAGTTTAGGGCGAGGACTACCAGGGTATCTAATCCTGTTTGCTATCCAAGCTTTCGTATTTCATGAAGATATAACATGAACGGAGTAAGGAGTCTTCACCTTCGGACTTCCACTCTTGCTTCAAACATTTTACCGCTACCAAGAGGTTCGCCTTACTTTATTCTCATGCTTCACTACATACTTTAACGCCTAATGCGAAATAAAAACTGGGCCTCTAAGTTTAACCGCGTCTGCTGGCACTTAGTTAGACAGACCTCAGTGTGAAACCCTGTGTCAAGCGTTTACCCATTGCACAAGATTCTCTACTGCTGCCAAAATGTCTTCCCCTTGTTTCAGTGAAAGTGTGGCTATACTACGCATCTTCGACTAGGTGGGCCACTATCCCACCTATTCTAATACGTTAACCGAGATAATCTCCGTTTTATCCTCACCAGTAGGACCCTTATTCAGGGCCTTGCATGTATTAGAAGAACACATTGCCTTATAGACTCCCCAAGGTCAAAGGAGTAGTGTGGAAATAATATTTAAATCATCCCCATGACTCAATTTACGCTGATAGACAAACGGTAATTCATTATAAGTATGAAAAGCAGGCGGAGAAGATAAAGACCACTCTAATGAGCCAGGCGAAGTTGACCAACCCTTAAATGGTCTTTCGGCTGCTAATGCCTCATAAGACAAGTATATGAACCATATAATTCCTACTAGGGCTATTACAGCTCCGCAAGAACTAACTAAGTTCCAATCTTGATAAGCATCAGGGAAATCCGAGTATCTTCTAGGTAATCCGGCTAAACCCAAGAAATGCTGGGGGAAGAAAGTTAAATTAACTCCGATAAACATAATCCAGAAATGGATCTTACCGTATAATTCATTATAACGATAACCTGTAATTTTACCGAACCAATAGTAGTATCCTCCAAATATAGCAAATACGGCTCCCATAGATAACACGTAATGGAAGTGTGCTACTACATAATAAGTATCATGTAATGCTATATCTAATGAACTATTAGCTAATATAACTCCAGTTAAACCACCAATGGTAAATAGGAACACAAACCCAATAGCCCACAACATAGGTGTATCAAGCCGTGGGCTTCCCCCATATATAGTAGCTAGCCAGCTAAATATCTTAATCCCAGTAGGAACAGCAATAATCATAGTGGCGGCAGTAAAGTAGGCACGAGTATCTACATCCATACCAACAGTGAACATATGGTGGGCCCAAACAATAAATCCTAATACTCCAATAGAAATCATAGCATAGACCATACCTAAATAACCAAAAATATGTTGTTTAGCAGAAAATGTGGGTATAATTTGAGATACCATACCAAATCCTGGTAGAATTAATATATAGACTTCAGGATGTCCAAAAAACCAGAATAAATGTTGGAATAAAATGGGATCTCCCCCTCCCGCAGGGTCAAAGAATGTTGTATTAAAATTTCTATCTGTCAATAACATTGTAATTGCACCAGCTAACACTGGTAAAGATAATAATAACAATATTGTAGTAATTAATACAGACCATACGAATAGAGGTAATCTATGCATACTCATACCAGGAACCCTCATGTTAATTATAGTAGTTATAAAGTTAATAGAACTTAAAATGGAAGATACACCAGCTAGATGTAGACTAAATATAGCCATATCCACTGCTCCCCCTGAATGGGCTTGAATGCTTGATAGTGGGGGATAAATGGTCCAACCTGTACCTGCCCCTTGTTCCACAAACATAGAACCAACCAATAGTATTAGAGAAGGTGGTAATAACCAGAAACTAATATTGTTTAATCTAGGAAAGGCCATATCAGGCGCACCAATCATAATTGGCACAAACCAATTTCCGAATCCTCCGATCATTACTGGCATTACTAGGAAGAAAATCATTAATAAAGCATGTGATGTTACAATCACATTATATAAATGATCATCTCCTATCATACTACCTGGAGCGGACAGTTCTAGCCGTATTAACATACTCGAAGCTGTCCCTGCCATTCCAGAAAAAGCACCAAATAGTAAATATAAAGTACCTATATCCTTATGATTAGTAGAAAATAGCCAACGTGTAAGATATTTGTTCATGCTTACTCTAGATTAAAAGTAATTTAAAGTAGGTGAGAACACTCTTCGGGCCGTATATACGGAATTGGGAAAGCTTTTGGGTGTGTCAGCAAAGTAACAGGGCTAGAGAAGAATGAAAACTCCAATTAATGCATTATTAGAGGCTTCGCTCCTACGTGACGCGGCTGAGCCATTTCAACTAAGCTTTCAAGATGCTGCTAGTCCTGTTATGGAAGAGATTCTATTCCTTCACAACCAAATTATGTTTATTTTAATTATTATTATAACAACTGTATTATGGTTAATTATAAGAGGATTAACAGGCCAAGCTTATCATCGCTATCTTATAGAAGGAGTCACAATAGAGATTGTTTGGACTATAATTCCAGCAATTATATTAGTGTTTATAGCATTCCCTTCTTTAAAACTACTTTATTTGATGGATGAGGTAGTAGAACCCGGTGTGACAGTAAAAGCCATAGGTCATCAATGGTATTGGTCTTATGAGTATTCAGATTATCAAACTACCTTAGGTGAAGATAGTACCTTAGAATTTGATTCTTACATGATACCTACAAGTGACCTTCAACTCGGCGATCTCCGACTATTAGAAGTTGACAATAGAATGGTTGTTCCTATTGATACTTATGTAAGAGTTTTAGTCACAGGCGCAGATGTGCTTCATTCATTTGCTGTACCTTCATTAGCTATAAAAATGGATGCTGTGCCTGGACGTCTTAATCAAACCGGATTTTTAGCTAAAAGACCAGGATTATTTTATGGTCAATGTTCCGAGTTATGTGGCGCTAATCACTCTTTTATGCCCATTGTTATAGAGGCCGTTAGCATGGATAGATATATCAGCTGGCTATCTTCATTATGTGCTGATCTTTAGAGGATCTTTCAATCATCGAATAATGCCTCATTTAGATATAACTGCTTATTTAACTCAATATAGCTGGACATTAATAACCTTGTTAGCACTTTATAGTATTATGAGTTTATTTATTTTACCTAAAATTCAAAATAACTTACGTATAAGAAGTATACTACAGGAAGAGGGGTCAGCCCCTAGTAAGGGACTCGGGGTTAATCGAGCATATACTATATTACAAGATATACTCCGTAGATAAGCCCATTTCCTTCATATATTCAATATGGCAGCTTCTCTTTTTGATCAATTTAATGTAGTTCGGATAATTGGGGGTATAATTACTAATTCTTCTATTATGATGCTTATCCTATTTAGTGTAATATTAATAGGAAGTTGTTCATATAAATTAATACCTACAAGATTGCAGGCTATACAAGAAATTATTTATACCCACTTTTTAGGATTAGTAAAAGATTCTACAGCTAATAAGGGAACTCAGTATTTTACTTTTATTGTAACTTTATTTACGTTTATTGCTGGATTAAATCTGTTAGGCCTATTTCCCTATGTATTTACTCCTACTGCCCATATTGTTGTTACTTTCGGGTTAAGTGTATCTATTTTAATAGCAGTAACAATATTGGGGATAACACAATACCGTTGGAACTTTGCTTCAATGATGATGCCTAGTGGGGCTCCCTTATTATTAGCCCCTCTATTAGTATTGATTGAAACACTTATCTATTTTTCCCGAGCACTCTCTTTAGGTGTTCGATTGGCTGCTAATTTATCGGCTGGGCACCTTTTATTTGCTATATTTGCAAGTTTTGGGTTTGCAATGATTAGTAATGGAATGTTAGTATTAAGCTTAGCCCCAATATTAGTAATGGTTTTTATAACTGTACTAGAAATTGCTGTGGCCTTAATTCAAGCATATGTATTTTGTCTGTTAACTACTATATACATTAATGATAGTCTAAATCTACATTAACCCATACTTAGAATAATTGTTGGGTAGGAGTATTAGTCTCCGCTTGATTCCCCGCCGGGGAGCCATGAGTAAGGCTTATCACCCTTATCATTTAGTGGATCCTAGTCCATGGCCTTATATAGGCTCAATTGGGGCACTACTGATTACAGTAGGCTCAGTATTATATTTTCATTATAGTTATACATGGATAATGTATTTAGGTGCAATAACAATAATATTAACAATGTTTGTTTGGTGGAGAGATGTTATTAGAGAGGCCACTTTCCAAGGACACCATACTCAAATAGTAAAAAGAGGATTAAGATATGGTATGATCCTTTTTATTACTTCTGAAGTTTGTTTCTTTTTTGCGTTCTTTTGGGCTTTCTTTCATAGTAGCTTATCTCCCACTATAGAATTAGGAGCTGTTTGGCCCCCTGTTGGTATAGAAGTGTTAGATCCATTTTCTGTGCCCCTATTAAATACAGCTATATTACTTAGTTCAGGAGCAACAGTTACATGGGCACATCACGCCATAGTAAGCGGACAAAGATTAGAAGCTATACAATCACTTACTTGTACCGTAATACTTGGGATTCAATTTACAGCCCTACAAGCTATGGAGTATTACGAAGCACCTTTTACAATCTCAGACTCCGTATATGGTTCAACCTTTTTTATGGCGACAGGTTTTCATGGTTTTCATGTTATAATTGGAACTATATTTTTGACTGTATGTTTAGCTAGACTAATTGGTTATCATTATACTCGTCATCATCATTTTGGTTTTGAGGCTGCTAGTTGGTATTGGCATTTTGTAGATGTGGTTTGGTTGTTTTTATATGTATGTATTTATTGGTGGGGCTCTTAACCCTGGCCATAGTTACATAGTGCTTAGCTAAGCTCAGCTTGTAGGGTCAACTAACGGTAAGTTCTCAGACTCATAATCTGATTATGCAGGTTCAACTCCTGCCCCTACCACTATTAAAAACAAAATAGATACACATATAAACCAAATAGGTACAGGAAAGAGGAAAATTATAAAAATCTAGGCAAACATACACGAACTAACTCGATTAGGGGGTATGGAATTACCCCCAATAATACAATAGCTACTATTAGCGGTAATTGCCCGTTAAACTCTCGTCTATTAATATCTCTCGAAAATATTAAGTATGGAGAAAGTTGCCCAAAACAAATCCTATTATATAAATATAATGAATAAGCAGCAGCTATGACCATACTAGTTGAGGTAAGAATACCTAGTGATGTACTAGTAGAAAAAGCAGCTACTAAGGATAAAAATTCTCCAACAAAGTTACAACTAAGAGGAACAGCAATATTAGCTAAAGTAAACACCATAAATATGATAGAAAATAAGGGCATAGTCATAACTACTCCCCTATAATACCTAATTAACCTTGTATGATGTCTCTCATAGAGCAACGTTACTGCTATAAATAAAGCGGGACTAACTACTCCATGAGCTATCATTAAGAATATAGAGGCTATTAAACCCTCCATCGTATGAGTAAATAAACCTATTGTAACTATTCCCATATGAGCTACCGAGGAATAGGCTATCAAACGTTTCGCATCTACCTGTCTGCAAGTAGTTAAACTCCCATATATCACTGCTATTAATGATAACGTTAGTATGATTGGTGCTAAATACTCTGTTGCTTCAGGGAAAAGAGGCCAAGCGAATCGAATGAATCCATAACCTCCTAATTTTAATAATATTCCAGCTAGAATCACTGAACCAGCTAAAGGAGCCTCAACATGCGCAAGGGGTAACCATATATGAAAGGGTATCATTGGTATCTTAACTGCTAAACTAAGGAAGAAACCTATAAATAACCAAATTTGAATGTTACTATCAATCTGAATATTAGTTAAAGATAAATAATCAGTTGTACCTGTTATTCTATAAATAACTGCTATGCTAAGTAACATTAATACTGAACCAACTAAAGTATAAAAGAAGAAATAATAGGCAGCTTTTATCTTCTCTGCCCGAGCTCCCCATACTCCTATTATTAAAAACATGGGTATTAATATGCTTTCAAACAACACATAAAATATTAACAGATCTAATGTTGAGAATACCCCAATTAATAGTAGTTCCATGCCTAAAAGGCACATAATAAACTCTTTAATAAGAAACTTAATACTATTCCAACTTACTAGAATACAAATTGGTGTTAATAAAGTACTTAGTATAATGAAAAATATAGAGATCCCGTCAATAGCAAACAATATCGGAGAACCTTCAAACCATCCTATTGTACTTACCCAATTGAATTCTATTATCTGTTGAAATTGAGCTTCTTGATGAAGGTTAACTAATAATAAAATAGAAAGAGCAAATGTAATCAAAGACCACTCTAACGCTTGTTGGCGTAATTTCATACTATTTTCCCTTGGAGTTAATGCTATTATTACTATACTTATTAATATAGAGCCCACTATACAAGCTAATATCATATTAATATATAATTACTAACCACTACCCTGCGGCTAGTTTTCTCCTATCTTAGGAGATTACTCTGGACTTGGAAAAGAACTTTCCTTCACCCTGTTTCTAATTTACGATTAGGTACTTAAGTGCGATAGCTGTTCCAACTAATATCATTAATGCATAATTAAATAATAAACCAGATTGTAAGCTGCTTAACTCTTTAGTTCTATCAACCATGAATCGGGCTATTCCAGTGGGGCCCAAAATCTCTAAAATACCCCTATCTATAGTACGATAAGAGACAATATGGCCAAACTTCCAAACTGTGCTTCCAATATAATAATTTGCTATTTGATTAAACTCCCAAGCATAAAATAAGAAACCATATATACTAGGGCGTGTAATATAATAAATAATATATGGACGAAGTATAAACACTAGTAATATCCCTGTTACGGACATAATAACTGGTGCTAAAGAGACTATTGTGGGCACAAGCGGCAAGGGACGTATACCTGGCGCAAACACCATATTTTGGGCGATATAACCAACTAAAATACTCCCTATTGCTAATACTAATAGAGGACCCAATAAGTTCCAATCAGCTTCTTGTAAGTGTTGTGCACTTATATGTGTTAAATTAGGTTTAGACACAAAACTTAAGTATATTAATCGGAATGAATAAAAGGCAGTTAAGAAAGCTGTAATTGAAGCTAACCAATAAATAGATATTAAACAATAGCTATTATAAGTTAACTCTAATATTAAATCTTTAGAGTAAAATCCAGATAAATAGGGAAAACCAGCTAAAGACAATGAACCAATCAACATTAATACATATGTTAAAGGTAAGCCCCGGACTATTCCCCCCATCTTCCTAAGATCTTGTTCATCTAAAAGAGCATGAATTATTGAACCTGCTCCTAAGAATAATAAAGCCTTAAAGAAAGCATGAGTTAGTAGATGATATAAACTACTTAAACAGCTATAAGTACCACAAGCCATTACCATGTATCCTAGTTGACTACAAGTAGAATAAGCAATAACTTTTTTTATATCCGATTGGACTAATCCTACTGTAGCTGCAAAGAAAGCAGTTAAAGAGCCAACTAAACCCACAATAATTGTTGCAGTTGGAGAGTAATCAAAAAGGGGAGCTGATCTTATAATTAAAAATACTCCTGCTGTTACCATTGTTGCTGCGTGAATTAGGGCCGAAACAGGTGTGGGGCCCTCCATAGCATCCGGCAACCAAGTATGTAACCCTAATTGGGCAGATTTTCCTACAGCCCCTATAGTTAGTAATATACAAATCCAAGTACAAGCTGAAGATGGTGTTAAAGCGGAGAATAAACTACAGTAATCTAATACCCCGAATTCTTTCCAGATTAATATAATAGCTAACATTAATCCTATATCTCCTATTCTATTGATTAACATTGCCTTAATTGCCGCCTTGTTAGCTTGTATGCGTGTAAACCAAAAGTTAATTAATAAGTAAGAACACAAACCGACACCTTCCCAACCAATAAATAATTGCACATAATTATTACTAGTAACTAAAACTAACATAAAAAAGGTAAATAGAGATAGATAGCTCATAAATCTAGGTAAATGGGGGTCTTCTCTCATATAACTTGTAGAATAGACATGAACTAGCCCGCTAATTGTGGTTACTACTATTAACATCACAGCTGTTACCATATCAAATTGTAAGCCAAAGTTAGTTATTAGTAAATCTGACTCTATCCATCGGCCTAATTCTATATATACTGTCGACCCATTAATAAGAATCTCATAACATAATACAAAAGAGAGAAGGCTACTGGCGAGAACCCACACAGAACTTAACAAGCCAGCCCCTTTTCTTCCTAGATAGCGACCCCCTAGTCCGCTTCCGACTGCACTTAGTAACGGTATTAATATAACTAGAAGATACATGGGAATAAATCTAAAATAATCAAATGTGTTAATTGAAAGAATAAACTAGGACATACTATAATTGTTAATACTAAATATAAGCTTACCCCTATTAGTATTGCTTTGCCTAGACCTGTTTCCTCCGATGCTACGCTACCTCGTGGAGAATTAAGTATATTTGTTATTACTAAAGGCGTAGACAAGGGCTGATAAAACATAATTTTAACTAATCTAAGGTAATAAACTCCAGCTATCACGGAACAGACTAAAGCTATTAGAGCGCTAAGATAGTAACCTTGACCAACAGCTGCTAAGATAATATACCATTTAGTTAAAAACCCAATTAAAGGAGGAATTCCTGCAGTAGACAATAAACCTGTAGCTAATGCTAATGCTAACATTGGGTTTAATCTTGAAACACCACTAAACTCAATAAGCATGTCTCTTTTAGGAGATATTATTAATACTACAGACCAAAGTAGTACTTGAGTTATTATATAGGCACCTATATACATTAAACTCGCTTGAAGACTTTCTATAGACCCAATAGCTATTCCAAGCAACACAAACCCCATATGGCTTATCCCGCTATAAGCTAATAGTCTTTTTATTCGAGTTTGATTCAAAGCTCCTATAGCCCCCACAATCAAAGAGATTATTCCGGCTATTAATAACCCCATTTCATTTAAGCCTATTTGTACTATAATAGCTAGTACCCCCAATTTAGGCACGATAGATAATAGCGCAGCTACCCAAGTTGGAGCCCCCTCGTAGACATCGGGGGCCCACATATGAAATGGAGCTGCAGATACTTTAAATAACAATGAGATAGTAATAAGACACTTACCAGCTAATGTTCCATAAGATATTATACTCATACGAATAAATTGAAGTTCAAGCTCTCCTGTGGAGCCATAAATTAAGGCACAACCAAACAAGAACAATCCCGAGGATAGTGCTCCTAACACGAAGTATTTTAGCCCAGCTTCTGCCGATAACAATGAATTTTTATTATAAGCCACTAAGATAAACATACATAATGTTTGCATTTCTAATGCTAAATATATAGAAATTAAATTTGTTGACCCAATAAGTAATAAATTACCTAAGATCACTAATAAAATCAATAAAGAGCTTGATCGATGCGATGTTCGATGGTCCAGCATACATAGTATAGCTAACCCACCTAGCATCACCAACATCTTAATAGCCTGTGTCCAACATAATAGATGGGGCTCAGCTAATAGCCCAGCAGCCCCCACAGCACCCGCAAGTAGCATAGCTAATCTTAAAGTCGGGGCTTTTAATCCATACGTCAACACTATTAGTATGATGAGCCCTAGTGTTAATTCCATAGTATGCCAGGGGCTATGCACCCACATGGCATATGAAAAGATACGCCACTTTCGTGGCACCTTATTAATCCCTAAACCTTTTGTTTTCCTTCTTTGCAGCAGCCAGAAGTTGATTACGTCGATGGGGCCAATATAGTCGAGCATCGCTGAGACCATTCCTTGCGTACTAGGACTCAGAAAAGTTGGGATTGAACATTGTAGATAGAAACCGAGCTGTGTCACCACGCTCTGAACTCAAATCATGTACGGTTTTCATGGTCGAACAGACCAACCTAAGGTACCTTCTACAGCACCAGGGCACCGCAATTCAACATCGAGGTCGCAAACACTGTCCTCGATAAGAACTCTCCGACAATATTACGCTGTTATCCCTACGGTAGCTTTTATCCGCTTTCGATATTTATTTTGGACAATCATATCGGGTCATTATCGCCCACATAGGACATAGTCCTTGTGCCAGCTAGGGGTGTCCCCCTCACTGTCAGGCTAATGAGATTAGCTTTATATACCATAAGCTCGCCTTCGTTTCTTATTCAAAGGTAGTCGCCCCAACTAAACTGTCCTACCAACAAAAATTATTAACTCAAAATTAGGATACTTTGTATCGATCATTTTAAGTTAACGCTATCGGTATCCAGTAAAGCTCGATAGGGTCTTTTCGTCTTACAATGTTTATGTAGTATCTTCACTACAACTATAATTTCATCGGCTTTCCTCTTGAGACAGTAAGACCCTCGTGGTTCCATTCATACCCGCCAACAATTAATTGGCTATTTATTGTGCTACATTATCACGGTCAGAGTTACCGCGGCCATTCAGTTGGGTTTCGCTTTAGACGTTAGTCCTCAGTTTCACTATACAACCATTGGGCAGAATTCACCCTCTATACTTCAGTAATCTTTAGCAGAGAGCTATGTTTTTGGTAAACAGTCGAGATCTTATTTTGCCGAGTTCCTTAAGAGAAATTATGCCTAGATATAAGTCCCATAAATAACAGTTGAAGGTACAAAGTACCATAATATTTTTCCTGAACAAGAACAAGAATTATAATCCATCGGGCGTATTGCCCTTAGAAGCTGTATATATCTATTTATTTGGGAGTAAATCTTGTACTACTCATGCCTGCATTATCACTTCTGTTTATCTCACGAAGTGTGCACGTATCGTGCCTACAGAACGCTCTACTACCAAGCCAGTTGATATTTCCTTGCGGTATGGCTTCCTTATAGTTGCCATCTGGCTTCCAGAATTTCAGTTACAGATTTAGCCGCCTTAATTCTTAGAGTTTCCTAGCTCATTCAGTGAACTTTTACGTTTTCCTGTGCAGATGGCTGTTTCCAAGCCTACTTCCTGTTTGTCTAAGTTGAACCCTCTTTATACACTTAATCTGTATTAGTGACTTTAATTTCTGGTTAGGGCTTACCCCTTTTGACTAGAGGCCTTATCGCCATAGTCTTACTACCCCAGTAATTCAAGCCCCCGGGTTTGGGGGCGAATCAACTTGGAGCGCCTTACTAAGATAAGTTTCGTAGAGAACCAGCTATATCCAAGTTCGACTAGTATTTCACCGCTAACCACAGCTCATCCAAGATTTTTGCCACAATCACTGGTTCGGTCAGCATAGCTACCTGGCCATGGTTAGATCACTTGGTTTCGGGTAATTTGACTGACGAGTTTTTCTCTTGCTTTCACTACGCCTTCATTTACTACTTAAGCTTGCCAAATTTTGTCTTGCAGGCCCATTATGCAAAAGGTAACTTTTAGAACCAATTCTAAGTCTTTCCCTCACGGTACTTTCTCTATAGGTGTCTATCGGGGTTTAGTCTAGATGTCCAATCATCTTAATTATCTGTTTGAGACAATTCCTCCGCTATCGCTCGCCGCTACGCACGGAATCTCAGTTGATGTATTCCTCATAGTCTAGTAAGATGTTTCAATTAACTATTCAATTCACCCTTTTCAGTTAGGATAAACAAGTTCAAAGTCTCTCCCTTGTTATTTCGTATTTCACGTCCTTACCGATAGACCCTAGACT